AATATCGTCTGCTTTATATGATTATCAATTAAATAAAAAATTATTTTATGTATCAATCCTTACATCTCCGACAACTGGTGGAGTGACAGCTAGTTTTGGTATGTTGGGGGATATCATTATTGCCGAACCCAACGCCTACATTGCATTTGCAGGTAAAAGAGTAATTGAACAAACATTGAATAAAACAGTACCCGAAGGTTCACAAGCAGCTGAATACTTATTCCAGAAGGGTTTATTCGACCTAATTGTACCACGTAATCTTTTAAAAAGCGTTCTGAGTGAGTTATTTAAGCTCCACGCCTTTTTTCCTTTGAATCAAAAGTCAAGCAAAATCAAGTAGAGCACTAAGTTCAATTATTTTTTTTGTGTTTGTAGCAAAAAGTAGTTAGTTTATCGGAATCAAAGTAAATAAGATAATAATGGCCTTTTCTTTGGTGATAGAAGATCGAATTGTAGAAAGAATCAAAACGAAAGTTGAGGATAACTCTTTTTTTGACCTATATTCCTGATTACGAATCAAGAAACCTTTATCACCAAGAGTGAGTTCTTCCTTTCGTGAAATTAGTAAAATAAAACGAATTTGGTCTTGTCTTAGGTATATAATTTGAAATTTCAATATAGATAATAGAGTTTTGTATCTTTCTCTATCTACCGAAAAACCATTTTAGCTAAAAATCCATGTTGGGTCGGATTCGAACGAATCCTTCGATAATCGGTAAAAAACTCTTTATCTATTTTTAGAAAATTAGAAGACAAGAACAAAAGACAAAGAAATGAAGAAAAATAATAAAGTTTATTATCATTATCATACATATCTTTCTCATGGAGGAGATGAATAAGTCCATTTATTTAGTTCTACAGTTCTACATTCTTTGCACTTATTCTTATTATACGTACTCAGTTAGATTTAGATATATCGATACTTCGATCTATACTAAGAATTTAAAATTCTTCAAATTCTATTAATAATAAATATTATCTAATTAGAATTCAAATTCTTAATTTAATTATAATTATTACAAGATATCTTTATTTATATAATAACATAATAACAGATACAAATAGTAAATCGAGGTACCCCTTCTATGACAAATTTGAACCTTCCATCTATTTTTGTGCCGTTAGTAGGCCTGGTCTTTCCGGCAATTGCAATGGCTTCTTTATTTCTTCATGTTCAAAAAAACAAGATTGTTTAGATCCGCTGGGACCCAATCTCATCCATTTTTTTTTTTGAAAACGTGGACTTGTATCATAACACGGATATCTATTTATTGGAATATAGTATAACATGTGATTTCCACCGAACATAAAGGAAAAAACTCTTATGCCCGCAGAAACATGATATATGGATATATCAATTCTAGCAATTTTCAAATAGATCAGGATCTCTGGATGGCTGAAATGTAGTCGGTGAATCTATATGTATATCGATATGTATAGTGGGATCGTATTAAATAAAGAGTATGTTATTATTTTAGATTTAACCAATTTGATGAATTACTCCTAAAGGTTGACATCAAACTAGTGCTAGTTCACCTCAAACTAGTGCTAGTTGATGAGAGTTACTTCGGAAACAAAAAAGTAAAGTCAAATTTCTCTGGGGTATTATCTCAATTCCAATAAAATGCAATCGAGTAAAGTATGACTTGGCGATCAGACGATATATGGATAGAACTTATAACGGGGTCTCGAAAAATAAGTAATTTCTGCTGGGCCTTGATCCTTTTTTTAGGTTCATTAGGCTTCTTATTAGTTGGAACTTCCAGTTATCTTGGTAGAAATTTGCTATCTTTTTTTCCGCCTCAGCAAATCATTTTTTTTCCACAAGGAATCGTGATGTCTTTCTACGGAATTGCGGGTCTCTTTATTAGCTCTTATTTGTGGTGCACAATTTCCTGGAATGTAGGTAGTGGTTATGATCGATTCGATAGAAAGGAAGGAATAGTCTGTATTTTTCGTTGGGGATTTCCGGGAAAAAATCGTCGCATATTCCTCCGATTCCTTATAAAAGATATTCAGTCCGTTAGAATAGAAGTTAAAGAGGGTATTTATGCTCGTCGTGTTCTTTATATGGACATCCGAGGCCAGGGGTCCATTCCCTTGACCCGTACTGATGAGAATTTGACTCCACGAGAAATTGAACAAAAGGCTGCTGAATTAGCCTATTTCTTGCGTGTACCAATTGAAGTATTTTGATAAATTGAGAATCAGAACGTTCATTCAATTAAAGAAAACGTATATGAAAGAACCATAAAACGAAACTCTTTTTATGGTCTTTATGCGTTTTATGGTCTTTATGCGCACGCAATTCAATAACAAATAACAAATCGAAATAATAGATTCATCTCAGACGGCAAACCATTTCGAAAGCAAGAATTTTTTTTAGTTCAATATTTGTTGGAATTGACACTTTAGATCCAGATAGATCGTATCTTGTAAATTTGAAATTCTTTCTTTTGTATTCTTTAATGACCAACAATTGGATTTCTTAATTAAATACTGAGAACTAGCCAATTTATCCTTTGCCAATCATTTTTTTTTGATCATCCTAATATCTTTCCCTCAATTATTCTATTCCTGACTATGGGTAATCAGTGAAATTTTTTCGAAATATTGGATATTTTGATAGCAAAGGAGTTCTTTCGTCTCAAAATCTGAATAATATTCATTACTTAAAGTGGTTCTTTCGATCATTCATCGAAAGGATACACTTTATTTTTAATTTGACCAATTGAGATATCAGGAAACAATATTCTAAATTTCTTCATTCGAAGTGAATTCTTAGCCTATTTCTGTATTCTTTCTAGATTCAAAGACTAACCACAAAATCACAAAGAAAATAGATTCATAAGTTCGATACCTTGTATAAAACTCATGTGTGTAAGAAGTATTCGATCGCATAGAGTGTACGAATGGGTTGATTAACAATTTACAGACGAAAAAATGGCAAAAAAGAAAGCATTCACTCCTCTTTTCTATCTTGCATCTATAGTATTTTTGCCCTGGTGGATTTCTTTCTCAGTTAATAAATGTCTGGAATCTTGGGTTACTAATTGGTGGAATACTGGGCAATCCCAAATTGTCTTGAATAATATTCAAGAAAAGAGTCTTCTAGAAAAATTCAGAGAATTAGAGGAACTCCTCTTCTTGGACGAAATGATCAAGGAATACTCGGAAACACATCTCGAAGAGTTTGGGATAGGAATCCATAAAGAAACGATCCAATTAATCACGATACAAAATGAGAATCGTATGGATACGATTTTGCACTTCTCAACAAATATCATCTGGTTTGGTATTCTAAGCGGGTATTCAATTTTGGGTAAGGAAAAACTTGTTATTCTTAACTCTTGGGCTCAGGAATTCCTATATAACTTAAGTGACACAGCAAAAGCTTTGTGTCTTCTTCTAGTAACTGAGTTTTTTCTCGGATATCATTCACCCCCAGGTTGGGAATTCGCTATACGCTCTATCTATAACGAGGTTGGAGTTGTTGCGAATGAGCAAACTATAACTATTCTTGTTTGCATCCTTCCAGTAATTTTTGATACATGTTTTAAATATTGGCTTTTCCGTTATTTAACTAGTCTGTCTCCGTCAATTTTACTGATTTATGATTCAATAACTGAATGATAAAGGATCCATTGATATTAATCTAATCCAATTAGAATGCTTGGTACTTTGTAGTTGTACATAAGCAAAGTATTGAAAATCATATTTACTCTTCCTATTTCTAACCATCGGGAAGATTCATCCTATATTATTCCAGCAAATAGCAGAATCGTGGCTAGGGAACTATACTAGCGACCTACCCAATTTATTGTAGAAATTTTCGCGATCAATGATTGGACCATGCAAACTAGAAATGCTTTTTCTTGGCTAAAGAAACAGATTACTCGATCTATTTCCGTATCGCTCATGATATATATCTTAACTCGGACGTCCATTTCAAGTGCATATCCCATTTTTGCACAGCAGGGTTATGAAAATCCACGAGAAGCGACTGGGCGTATTGTATGTGCCAATTGCCATTTAGCTAATAAGCCCGTGGAAATTGAGGTTCCACAAGCGGTACTTCCTGATACTGTATTTGAAGCAGTTGTTCGAATTCCTTATGATATGCAACTGAAACAGGTTCTTGCTAATGGTAAAAAAGGGGGGTTGAACGTCGGGGCTGTTCTTATTTTACCGGAGGGGTTTGAATTAGCCCCTCCCGATCGTATTTCTCCTGAGATGAAAGAAAAGATTGGCAATTTGTCTTTTCAGAGCTATCGCCCCAATAAAACAAATATTCTTGTGGTAGGCCCTGTCCCTGGTAAAAAATATAGTGAAATAACCTTCCCTATTCTTTCCCCGGACCCTGCTACTAAGAAGGATGTTCACTTCTTAAAATATCCTATATACGTAGGCGGGAACAGGGGAAGGGGTCAGATTTATCCCGACGGCAACAAGAGTAACAATACAGTTTATAATGCTACAGCAGCAGGTATAGTAAGCAAAATCATACGAAAAGAAAAAGGGGGGTATGAGATAACCATAACGGATGCGTCAGAGGGACGTCAAGTGGTTGATATTATCCCTCCCGGACCAGAACTTCTTGTTTCCGAGGGCGAATCTATCAAATTTGATCAACCATTAACGAGTAATCCTAATGTAGGCGGATTTGGTCAGGGAGATGCAGAAATAGTACTTCAAGATCCATTACGTGTCCAAGGACTTTTGTTCTTCTTGGCATCTGTTATTTTGGCACAAATCTTTTTGGTTCTTAAAAAGAAACAGTTCGAGAAGGTTCAATTGGCCGAAATGAATTTCTAGATTCGCAGATTTATCGATATCAAGTACGTAAAAAGAACCAAATTCTTGTTGGCGATTATTTATGATCAAAAAAATGAAATTATGAAAACTCCTTTGTCTTATTTATACTCTTCTTCAAAATCTACATTACATACTCTTTTTCTACGAGATGCTGGGAATCCCTTGTACCACATAGTATGTAGATT